TAAAAACATTATCAGACTATTAATACTCAAAAAAACCTTTACAAAACTATTTTTCAATACTCAAAAAAACCTTTACAAAACTATTTTTCAATACTCAAAAAAACCTTTACAAAACTATTTTTCAATACTCAAAAAAACCTTCACAAAACTTTTTTCTATTTTATATTTTTTTAAAAAACATTAGATGATGGTTTCTTAATTCAGAATAATTTCTTAAATTTAATTAATAATAATGAATTAAATAATATAGTTTTTCAAAATAACCTGTCGGTGCTGACGCATGTTAAATAGACTCTTACCGCTACTAGCGCTATTAGTGGAAGGAATCATAACTAATTACTAGTGTAGGAAAAACAGCTGACTTATGTTAAATAGACTCTTACCGCTACTAGCGCTACTAGTGTCAGGAATCATAACTAATTACTAGTGTGGGAAAAATCTCCAGCTGTTTTTCCCAGCCTAGGCTAGGAATACGTTATTTTCTGCACTCGCAGCTAACGTTGAAAACAGCTGTTTTCCGTACAGTGTGATGAAAAAAATTTTTCAATATTTTAAATATATTAATAATATTAATTAGAAATTATACATATCAATACGTAAACAGWTTTTTTKSAATATGTTTTTCTTTTTTATCTTTAAATTAAAAGTTTTATCAAATGGTGGTGAGGCCGCATGTGTGCCTTGGATGGATGGTGGTGGGGGGGGGGGGKAATCTAAKARWSCSGTAAGGTGCTCTCCATCTCCTATTAGGTAGATAAACATTTGGAATTGTTACAAAAAAGCAAACTATTTTTTTAAAAAACATTAGATGATGGTTTCTTAATTCAGAATAATTTCTTAAATCTAATAATATCAACCTTCTTTCTTTCAAGAATTGAAAGAAGGTTGATTACTAGTTAATAAGTAAAGTTTTGTATTAATAACATATTGAAAAATATTATTGTTTAATATGATATTAAATTAAATTTTTCATTATCCTCATCCTTTAGTAATCAAGTATAGTAATTAATTTAATTATTATTATAATATAAATAATACTAATGTAAATTTAGATTTATAATAATAATATTTATATATGTAATTACTATAGTAGATATATTTAACATTCAAAGATTTTTCTTTTTATTCTTATTTATTTAAATGTATTACTATATAATAAATATTTATATATAATGTAAATTTAGATTTATAATAATTATATTTATATATGTAATTACTATACTAGATATATATAACATTAAATATTTCTTTATTTAATTATTTATAAATTAGTTACTATACTTGATTACTAAAGGATGAGGATAATGAAAAATTTAATTTAATATCATATTAAACAATAATATTTTTCAATATGTTATTAATACAAAACTTTACTTATTAACTAGTAATCAACCTTCTTTCAATTCTTGAAAGAAAGAAGGTTGATATTATTAGATTTAAGAAATTATTCTGAATTAAGAAACCATCATCTAATGTTTTTTAAAAAAATATAAAATAGAAAAAAAGTTTTGTGAAGGTTTTTTTGAGTATTGAAAAATAGTTTTGTAAAGGTTTTTTTGAGTATTGAAAGTTTATTGTTATTTTCTTATTAATTTAGAATTTTATGTTCCTTTACTGAATAATAACTTAAGAAATGATTATATCCCAGTATTTTCTTACTTAAGTTATTGTTTTACATTAGTATATTGTTATTTTCTTATTAATTTAGATTTTATGTTCCTTTACTGAATAATAGCTTAATAAATGGATTATATCCCAGTATTTTCTTGCTTAGGTTATTGTTTTACATTAGTATATTGTATTTAGGCTTTATATTATTAGTAATATTTAGCTGATCTCTTTCTTAATTATAGATTTATTTCTATAATAATCAAATGTACTATTGGGATGAAGTTTGATTATATATCATGTGATTTAGTTTATTGAAGAACGTAAATTTTTGATATTTAAGGATGAGTTTAATTCTCAAATTCACACTGTGAGCTGAGTCCATCACCATTAGCATAATGTAAAAAAGTTTGATTCTTTCTTTTTGTTTAGTTTATTAATAGAATTATATGTATTTTTATGAAATAGTAAATTTTCAGTAATTAGTTTTTTTATTATAGTTTTCTATTTTTAGCTATTTGATTAAAATGGATAAATTTTGTGCCAGCATTCGCGGTTATACATTTCATTTAAATTAATTTTTTAGGTTAATAATTTTTAGTTTATTAGGTTTATTTTAATTTTATTTAAGTGGAATTTATATTTTTATTTTACCTTAATTTAATATTTGTTTAATCTAAATTTTAAACTAGGATTAGATACCCTATTATTTTAGACTTAAATATTTATTTGCCTGAATATTAACAGTTATTTTCTTGAAACTCTAAGAATTTGGCGGTAATATATTTTTTTAGAGGAACCTGTTTTTTAATCGATGAACCACGATATTTTCTACCTTTAGTATTGTTTGTATACCTCTATTTTGAATGTTTTTTTAGGATATTTTCTTTTTCCATGCTTGGTTTTATTTTAGGTCAAGGTGCAGCTTTTTTTAGGTAAACATGGGTTATTATATTGATAAATATTTTAGTAAATTATTTTGAATTTGGATTTAACAGTAAATTTAATTAATTAATTATTTTGAATATTTTTCTATATTATGTACATATCGCCCGTCACTCTCAAAATAAATGGGATAAGTCGTAACAAAGTAGTTGTACCGGAAGGTGTAGCTAGAATGCAGTTTGTAGCTTATACAAAGCTTTTTATTTACATTAATAAGAAAAATATTTATTTCTTTCTGATTATTATTAATTTAATTGTTGTGTTTATTTTATTGTTAAATTTTGTTTTTAGTATTTTTTGAAATTATTTTTGTTTAGAACTGTAAAGGTTTAGTTTTTAATATTGTTAAATAATTATTAAGTACCTTTTGTATCAGGGTTATTTTATTATTTAAATAATTTTTTATTCCCGAATCGAAAAGATCAATTTATTTGTTTTTTATTTGTTTCATTAAATTTATAAACTTTTAATTTAGTATTGAAATGGTATTCGTTTTTTGTTATATCTGGTTATTGGGGATTTTAATTTAATTATGGATTTAAGAAATTTAGGTATTATCTATTTTTAATTCTTATAAAATAAGGGATAATTTTTATTTTTTAATAAAATTTTTGTATTGATGAGTTTTTATTAATTTTGAAATCTTTTATTTAGTTCTTAATAGATTATGATTTATTGTTATGATTTTATTTAATTTATTTTTTTACTTAATTTGTTTATTTAATTTATGTTTATTTTTATTATTGATTAAATTAGTATATTTTTAAATTATTAAATAATGAACTAGGCAATTTCTATTCTCAACTGTTTAACAAAAACATTTCTTTTAGTTTTCATTTAAAAGTATTCCCTGCTCTATGATAGATATTAAATGGCTGCAGTATTTTGACTGTACAAAGGTAGCATAATAAATAGTTTCTTAATTGGGAGCTTGTATGAAAGGGTTTATGAAGAATAATTTTTATTTTTTTTATTTTTAGAATTTTATCTTTAAGTAAAAAAGCTTAATTGTTTTTTGGGGACGAAAAGACCCTATAGAACTTTATAAATTTAATTATAGTTTATTTTTAGTTTTTTTATTTTAATTATATTTATATTTATTTGATTGGGGTGATTATTAAGAATAATAAAACTTTATTTTTTTGTTTCATTTATTTATGAATTTTTGATCCAATATTTTTGATTAAAAGATTTAGTTACCTTAGGGATAACAGCGTAATTTTAATGGAGAGTTCTTATTTATATTAAAGTTTGCGACCTCGATGTTGAATTAAGATTAGAATATGGGGTAGGTTTTATATTTTCTAGGTCTGTTCGACCTTTAATTTCTTACATGATTTGAGTTCAAACCGGTGAAAGCCAGGTTGGTTTCTATCTTAAAATATTTTTGATTTTTTAGTACGAAAGGACCAGAAATTTTAATTATTAATTATAAATTGGGTTGGCAGATAAGTGTATTAAATTTAGAATTTGATTATGTAAATTAGTTTACACCCATTATTGTTTATTTTGGTTTTTTTTGTTATTATTATTTTTGTGCTAATTTCGGTTGGTTTTTTTACTTTATTAGAACGAAGGGTAATTGGTTATATGCAATTTCGCAAAGGCCCTAATAAACTTGGATTTGTTGGTATTTTTCAACCTTTTAGAGATGGATTGAAACTTTTTTTGAAGGAGAGTGTTATTCCCTTAAATTCTAATTATATTATTTTTTTTATATGTCCATTTTTTGGGTTTTTTCAGTCATTATTTATTTGAGTCTTATTTCCTATATATGTTAATTGTGTAAATTTTAATTATGGTATGGTTTTTTTCTTATGTTGTTCGAGTGTAAGTGTGTATAGTTTAATTGTTTGTGGTTGGTCCTCTAATAGAATATATTCATTAATTGGCTATATTCGCGGGATTTCTCAAACTATTTCTTATGAGGTTTCTTTATCTTTAGTTTTGTTATGCTTTTTTTTGTTAATTGACAGATATAGATTTATTTGTCTTTTTGTCTTTCAAAGGTATTGTTGATTTATGTATTTATTTTTCCCGGTTTTTTTGGTTTGGGTTTCTTGTTGTTTAGCTGAGACTAATCGCTCTCCTTTTGATTTTTCTGAGGGTGAGAGAGAATTGGTTTCTGGGTTTAATGTTGAGTATGGGGGTTCTTTATTTGCTTTTTTGTTTATTTCTGAGTATTCTAGAATTATTTTTATTAGTTTTTTGACTTGTTTAATTTTTTTAGGGGGTAATTTTTTTTCTTACGATTTTTTTATTAAGCTAATTTTTTTTTGTTTTGTTTTTATTTGGGTTCGATGTTCATTACCTCGTTATCGTTATGATAAACTAATGTATTTGGCTTGAAAATGTTATTTACCTATTTCCTTAAATTCCCTGTTTTATTTTTTTTTTATTAAGTTTCTAGTTTTTTATCATTTTTTTTTGTAAAGTTATTAAATTTTATTTCTTATATTTTCAAAATATACGCTTTGTTATAAGCTAAATAACTTAATTAATTATTTTGTCTCATTTTTTTGTTAATAGCGGATCTGTAATGAAGTATAGAAAGTAATTAATTGTTAAAATAACCCCTGTGGTTGAATATGGTGCTTCTACTGGTTTTGCGCCCGCCCAGGTTAGTAAAATAATAGTTGTAAAATAATTTCAGAAATTTATTTGTCTAATAGGATAAAATATTAATCCTCTAAATTTTATTTTTATTGACATTGGTAGTAATAATAAAATGAAAATTGATAGCATTAGTGAAATTACCCCTCCTAATTTGTTAGGGATTGATCGTAAAATTGCGTAAGCAAATAGGAAGTATCATTCTGGTTGAATATGAATTGGGGTAACTATGGGGTTTGCGGGGGTAAAGTTATCTGGATCTGATAATCTGTATGGTATTATTATATTAATTAATAGTAAAATTCATAACATGAATGAAAATCCTATTATATCTTTAATATAAAAGTATGGGTAAAATGGAATTTTATCTGTTTCTGATTTTACCCCTATTGGATTATTTGATCCGGTGGTATGTAAAAAAAATAAGTGAATTACTACCAATATTAAAATAATAAATGGTAAAATAAAGTGTAGTCTGAAGAATCGGGATAGTGTAGCATTGTCTACTGCAAAGCCACCCCATACTCATTTTACTAATATGTCCCCTACATATGGGATTGCTGATAATAGGTTTGTAATTACTGTTGCCCCTCAAAATGATATTTGTCCCCATGGAAGCACATATCCTAGAAATGCTGTTGCTATTGTTATTAATATAATTAATATTCCAATAATTCAGGTTATTTTATATTTATACGATCCGTAGTAAATTCCTCGTCCTACATGTATGTATAAGCAAATAAAAAATATTGATGCACCATTTGAATGAATAGTCCGTATTATTCAGCCATAGTTTACATCTCGTCTAATGTGAGAAACAGAATTGAATGCTATATCGATTCTTGCATTGTAGTGTATTGATAATAGTAGTCCTGTAATAATTTGAGTTATTAAGCAAACACCAAGAATTGACCCTATATTTCATCATAAAGATAAGTTGACAGGTGCTGGTAAATCTACAAGAGATTTATTGAAGATTATTAATAATCTTTTTTTTCGTATTGGTTTATTCATATGTTTTTATCCGAAGAGGGCCTTCATGAATTTTAACAATTTTGGAAATGCAAATTATAGTTAAAAGTAAGTATATAACTATTATTATTGTAATCATTATAGATTTCTTATTATATAGTTTTATTATAGAAATTTTTTCTTTTCTAATTGTTATTAATATTTCTTGATTTTCAGTTGTTTGAACTTGGTTCATTATTTCGTCTGTAACTATAAAAAAAAGTGGTAAAAGTAATAAGAATTTGATTTTAAACTTAAGTTTTTCGTTAGATGCAATTCTTCTTATATATATAAATAAGATTAATAATCCCCCAATTATTATTAAAAATGTAATTATAGCAAATCATGATTCTTTTATTATTTTGTTTATTGTTATTGATATTAGTATTGTTTGTATTAGTAAAATTGTTGCTATTGATATAGGATTTTTTATAAATGAAATTATAATTGGTAAAATTATTATTATTTTTATTATTATTATTTTTATTTCATTATAGTATTCAGTAAATAGTTTAATAAAATATAAATTTTGGAGATTTATGATGTATTTTTATACTTTATTGATGTTTTAAGGAATTCTTCCAATTTTAATTTACAAAATTAATGTTTTGTTAAACTATTAAAACTTATGAATTTATTCATTTCTTGTTTGTTTTTTTTTAGTCTTTTTTCGATATTATACATTCGAAAGCATATTTTGTTATGTTTAATAAGACTTGAATTTATTGTCTTATCTATTTTGTTTTTAGTTATATTTTTTTCTATAATGTATTTAAATTCTTTTTATATTTATATTTTTTTTATAACTTTTTTTGTTTGTGAGGGGGTTTTAGGGTTGAGTGTTTTGGTTCTTATAATTCGATTTCATGGAAATGACTACTTGAATTCTTTTTTTATATGATAAAAATTTTGATATATTTTGTCTTTATGATCCCGTTAATGTTTTTTCTCAATTGTTTTTTTTTGTTTCAGTTTTTCTTCTTATTCATTTCTTGTTTATTTGTTTTTTTTAATGTAAATTCTTATTTTAGTCTTATTAGATATAACATTGGTATTGATTGTTTTTCTTTTGGTTTGATTTTTTTAAGATTGTTTATTAGATGCTTAATAATATTATCATTGAATTCTGGGTCTTTTTTTTTGTTTTTAAATTTGATACTCTGTTTAATTTTAATTTTTATTTTTTCTATAATAAATATGATGTTAATGTATGTAAGTTTTGAATTTAGTCTTATCCCTTTAATTTTTATAATTTTGGGCTGGGGAAATTATCCAGAGCGTTTGGTTTCCGGGTTGTATTTGTTTTTTTACACTTTATTTGCCTCCCTACCTTTATTTTTAGTTATTTTATATTTTTATAACATTTTTGGTTCTTTGTTTTTTGACCTAGATTTTGGCTATTCTATAAGATTTTATATTTATATGAGAATTTACTTTGCTTTTTTAGTTAAGTTTCCTATATTTATGCTTCATTTTTGATTACCAAGGGCTCATGTTCAAGCTCCTATTTTTGGTTCTATAATTTTAGCTGGTTTATTATTAAAAATTGGTGGTTATGGTTTTATTCGTTTTATATTTATTTTTGATTTTATGTTTATCAGTTATAGATATATTTTATATTCTATTTCAATTTTTGGTTGTATTTGTGTGAGACTAATTTGCTTTTTACAGAGAGATGTAAAAAGACTAATTGCTTACTCTTCTGTAGCTCATATGAGTTTTTGTTTGTTAGGTTTATTAACTATAACAAAGTGAGGTCTTATAGGTTGTTTTTTTATAATGGTGGGGCACGGGATGTGTTCTTCCGGTCTTTTTTGTTTAGCAAATATTTCTTATTGTCGTTTATTAAGTCGAAGATTTTTTATTAATAGGGGGTTAGTTTCTTTTATACCTAGCATTTCTTTTTTATGGTTTTTATTTTGTTGTTTTAATATAAGATGTCCTCCTAGTATTAATTTTTTAAGAGAATTTATAATAATAATTAGTATTATTTCTTATTGGTCTTTTTCGTATTTATTGATTTTTTTTATTTCTTTTTTCTCTGCAGTTTTTAGTTTTTATTTATATAGATTCACGCAGCATGGTTTTATAGTTAATTGTTATAGTTTTAGTTTCGAAACAGTTAGAGAATATCTTTTAATTATTGTTCATTTAATTCCAATAATTTATTTATTGTTAGTTCTTGATTTTTTTGTTTTTTAATTTAAGTAGTTTATTAAAAATAAAGAATTGTGGATTCTTAGAAGCGTCAGGTCTTAAGTTTTGATAAAAATAAATTTTTATGTTATATGATTTATTATTATATTTTCATTGTGCTTGGTTTTTTTATATTTTGGGTTAATTTTTTTAATAAATGATTTTTGTTTATTGATTGAAATTAAATTGTTTATAATTAATTCTTTTATGGTTTGTTATGTTGTATTTTTAGACAGAGTCTGCTTGGTTTTTGTTTTTGTAGTAATACTTATTTCTTCTTTTGTAATTCTTTATAGAAGTCAATATATAGGTTATACAAGATTTTCTTCTATTCGATTTTTGTTTTTAGTATTGTTATTTGTTTTGAGAATAATTTTAATAATTATTAGTCCCAACCTTTTAAGTATTTTACTAGGTTGGGATGGGTTAGGACTAGTTTCTTATTGTTTAGTAATTTTTTATAGTTCTAATAAAAGATATATTTCAGGTATAATTACCTGTTTAACTAATCGATTGGGTGATATTGGATTGTTAATTTCGGTTTCTTGAATGTTTTCTTACGGAAGATGACATTTTTTATTTTATTATGATTTTTTTGATTGTTATATTTACACTTTAGTTTGTATCTCTTGTTTTACAAAAAGTGCTCAGATTCCTTTTTCGTGTTGATTACCTGCTGCTATAGCAGCTCCCACACCTGTTTCAGCACTTGTGCATTCTTCTACTTTGGTAACTGCAGGTGTTTATTTGTTAATTCGTTTTTATAATCATTTCTATTATAGATCTTATTTATTATTATTAAGTTCAATAACCATAATAATATCTTCTTTTTGTGCAATCTATGAGTTTGATTTAAAAAAAATTATTGCTTTTTCTACTTTAAGACAATTGGGTTTAATAATAACTTCTTTGTTTTTAGGGTTTTCAGATATATCTTTTTTTCATTTATTGAGTCACGCAATGTTCAAGTCTCTTTTATTTTTATGTTCTGGTATTTTTATCTATTTTATGCTTGATAATCAGGATATTCGTATAATGGGTTCTGTATGTGTAAATATACCTTTTATTACTGCATGTTTTAATGTGTCAAATATGACTTTATGTGGAATCCCATTTTTATCAGGGTTTTATTCCAAGGATTTAATTTTAGAATTATCAGTTTTTAGAAATCTAAATTTTTTTATTTTTATGATTATTTATTTTTCTATTGGGCTTACTGTGATTTATACTGTTCGGCTGTTCTTTTACTCTATAATTATAAGATGTAAATATTTTCCAATAAGATATGTTGATGATAGGATTGACTATATAACAATCAGAATTCTTTTTTTATCTATGTTTTCGGTTTTTTTTGGGTGTATATTAATGTGGTTAATAAATTTAGACTTAGCTTTTTCTGTTTTACCCCTTTATTTAAAACTTTTAGTCTTGTTTATAATTATTTTTGGCATATGATTTGGTTTTGAATTTATGCATTATGGTTATATTGTTTCTATGAGATACTATATATTTAACGGTTATATATGATTTATATATAGATTTATATATTATTCTTATATTTTTTTTTATGGGTTTTGTATTAATGTAAATACAACAAATTATTGGGGAGAATTTTATGGGGCTTCAGGTATTTCATTTTTTATGTTGTCTTTGAGAAATTATTTTCAATATTTTTTTAATAACAAATTTAGTATTTTTATATTTTCTATTATTTTGTGATTTGTCATTCTTATTTATTTTTATAGCTTATACTTAGAGCTTAATATTGAAGATATTATTGAGGATTATTTCCTAAAAATATTTATAAGTTTTGGCTATTTTTTTATTGAAAATAAAATGTTTTATTTAAACTATATAAATAAGAGAAAAACGGAATTTAACCGCTTAAGATTTTAGTTAGCAGCTAATTCTTTATCTTGTTCTCTTTTAATTGGATAAAAATCAATAGATTTATTAACAATAAATTGCCTCTGTTTTGGCTTCAACTAAAGTAAGAGGAATTCTCCTTTATTTTTAGGTCGAAACTAAATGTATTTTTTACTTCTTTACTAAAGGAAAGCTTTTCTAGCACCTTCTAATTGCAATTTAGATATTATTTTTAAATATAACCCTATTTTGTTCAGTTTAATATTCCGTTAAATCACTCATGATATAATCCTAAAATAAGTACAATAATAAATGAAGAAAATGTAAATATTCAGTATTTTGTAATGGTTAATTTAGATGTTATAATTATTGGCAGCAGAATAATAATCTCAATATCAAATACTAGGAAGATTACTGAAATTAGAAAGAAGGAAATAGAAAATGGCAATCGTTTATTTGATATAGGGTTAAATCCACATTCAAATGGTGATGACTTCTGCAGATCAAATATTTCCTTTTTTGTGATTAAGTTTACTAGGGTTATCAATATAAAAATAAGAATTACTAAAGAAAATGCAAATATTAATGTTAGATTTATTATTCATTTTTAATAAACCTTTAAGTTGGAAGCTTAACATACTTTTTATACTAAATGAATACATCCCTCATCAATAAATTGATAAGTAAAGGAATAACCAAACCACGTCAACAAAATGCCAATATCATGCTGATGCTTCAAATCCTACATGGTGTTTATTTGAAATATGTAGATTTTTTAATCGTATTATTATAGTAAAAATAAACATAGATCCAATAATAACATGGATTCCATGGAATCCAGTTCTTATAAAAAATGTTGACCCATAAATTGAATCAGAGATGCAAAAGGGTGATTCAATATATTCATATATTTGTAATAATGAAAAATATAATCCTAATCTTACAGTTAAAATTAATGCTTGTATAGATTGTGTATAATTTTTTTGGATAATAGCGTGGTGTGCTCATGTTATTGAAATTCCTGAATATAATAAAATTATAGTATTTAATATAGGAATTCTTATTGGATCAAACGTAATAATTCTTTTTGGAGGTCATTGTAATCCAATTTCTATGGAAGGTGATAATCTTCTATGAAAAAATCTTCAAAAAAATGAAGAAAAAAATATAACTTCTGAGATAATAAACAAGATTATTCCTCATTTTATGTTTATTATAACTTTTTTAGTATGTAATCCTTGAAAAGTTGATTCTCGAATTACATCGCGCCATCATTGAAAGGACGAAATAATTACTAGTATACATCCTAACTCGATTAATATGATTCTGTTTTTATGTATAAATATAATTATACCAAATGCTAAAGTTATAATTCCAAAAGATGCACAAATAGGTCAGGGTCTGTTATTAACCAAATGAAATGGGTGATTATTCATTATTAGATTTCTCTAGAATATAAGTTAGTTAATGTAACAAATACATATGCTTGAATTATAGCTACTGCTAATTCAAATATTATTATTAGTATATATATAAATAATAGTATAATAATTATAGTTATTGTTTTTGAAGATTCCCCTATCAATGATATAATTAAATGTCCTGCAATTATATTAGCTGTTAGTCGTACTGATAATGACCCAGGCCGAATAATATTTCTAATTGTTTCAATAATTACTATAATAGGTATTAATAAGTTTGGTGTACCAATTGGGGTTAAATGAGCAAATATATTATTGGTTTTATTTATTCAACCGTACAGTATAAATGAAATTCACATTGGAACTGCTAATGTTAGTGAAAATGTTAGATGTGATGTTGATGTAAATACGTAAGGTATTAGTCCTATTATATTATTAAATAGAATTAATATGAATATACTTAGTATAAAAATTTGTATTCCGTTATATTTTATTAAAAGTTTTATTTCTAAAAATAAGTAATTAATAATTATGTTTATAATTATTATGTTTTTATTTGGAATATACCAAAAATTTAATGGAAGAATAAGTAATGGAATTAATATTCTTATTCAATTTATTGACAATATACCAGTTGTTGGGTCAAACACTGAAAAAAGATTTGTTATCATTTGATTTTTATAGTTTTATTTTTTATTGTTTTAATTTTTATTAAAGACTTAAAGTTGAAATATAATATTCTATTTATTGTAACTAAAGTTAAAACAACTATAATTATTAAGGTTAATCATCATATTGGTGCTATTTGAGGCAAAAAGTGTTACTAAATGTAATTTTAACTTGACAAGCTAATGTTTTATTTAAACTAAACCCTTCATTAAGAGTATTTGCAAATATACTAAAGTTTGGTTTAAGAGACCAATACTCGCTATTGAGTAACTTAATGAGAATTTGTTTAACCATGATATAAACGTATTTAAATTCACTCTTTCTAGTATAATAGGTATAAATCTGTGATTAGATCCACAGATCTCTGAACATTGCCCATAGAATAATCCAGGGCGAAGGAATATTATATTCCCTTGGTTTATTCGCCCTGGTCTAGCATCAATTTTTACCCCAATAGATGGGATTGTTCAAGAATGGATAACATCTATTGATGACACTAAGATTCGAATTTGCATGTTAAATGGTACTACTATTCGATTATCAACTTCTAAATTTCGGAATTCATTAATTTCTAAGTTTTCAACAGGTTTTATATAAGAATCAAATTCGATTTTTTTGAAATCTGAATATTCATATGATCAGTATCACTGATGACCAATTGCCTTAATTCTAATTAAAGGGTTATTGGTTTCTTCTATTAAATACAAAATTTGTAAAGAGGGTAATGCAATAAATACCAGTAAGACTGAGGGTATAATTGTTCAAACCAATTCGATTATTTGACCTTCAAGAAGAATACGATTAGATAGTTTTCTAATTACTGTGGATATTATTATATAAAAAACTATTGTAGTAATTATAGTTAAAATTATTATAGAACTGTCATGAAATATAATTAATTGTTCCATTAATGGAGATACTGCATTTTGTAAATAAATATTTAATCATGTTAAGATTTTTAACAAAATAAGAATATTTATTTATGAATTTTAAGTTCATTGCACTAATCTGCCATATTAAATTAATTTGTTGATATAGGAAGTTCATTATATCTATGATCCTCAGGGGGAAGCTTTTGTATTCATTCAATTGAAGTTTTGTTAGTGTTAGTAAATAAGATGATTCGTTTTGCAATTATTCTTTCTCATAAGATGAAAATTATATAAAAAATTCTAGTTATTGTCAAAAATATTCCTATTGATGAAACTGAATTTCATGAAAAATATAAATCAGCATAGTCAGAATATCGACGTGGTATTCCGGTTAATCCTAAGAAATGTTGAGGAAAAAATGTTAAGTTAACTCCAGTAAATATAAATATAAATTGGATTTTAAGTCATTTAGGGTTTATTGTTATACCTGTAAAAAGAGGGTACCATTGAATAAATCCTGCTATAATAGCAAATACTGCCCCTATTGAAAGTACATAATGAAAATGAGCTACTACATAGTAAGTGTCATGTAACACAATGTCGATAGAGGAATTAGATAAAATGATTCCGGTTAATCCCCCTATAGTAAAAAGAAACACAAATCCAGAAGATCATAATATTGAAATTGACATTTTTAATCTTACTCCGTGTATTGTTGCTATTCAACTAAAAATTTTAATTCCAGTAGGAATTGCAATAATTATAGTTGCTGATGTAAAGTAAGCTCGTGTATCTACATCCATACCTACTGTAAATATATGGTGAGCTCACACTACAAACCCTAGTATACCAATAGATATAATTGCGTATACTATTCCCAAGTATCCAAAAGACTCATTTTTTCCTCTTTCTTGAGTAATAATGTGAGAAATAATACCGAACCCAGGTAAAATAAGAATATAGACTTCTGGGTGCCCAAAAAACCAAAAAAGGTGTTGGTATAAAATAGGGTCACCACCACCAGAGGGATCAAAAAATGTTGTATTTAAATTTCGATCTGTTAATAATATTGTAATTGCACCTGCTAGTACAGGTAAAGAAAGTATTAAAAGAATAGCTGTTACAAAGACTGATCACACAAATAATGGTAATTTGTCTATTTTTATTCCTTGAATTCGTATGTTAATAATTGTAGAAATGAAATTAATAGCCCCAAGAATTGACGAGATTCCAGCTAGATGGAGAGAAAAAATAGTCAAATCTACTCTTGGACCAGAATGTGAGATGTTGGATGATAACGGAGGATAAACAGTTCACCCTGTCCCTGATCCTATTTCTACAATTGATCTTATTAACAATAAGATTAATGATGGGGGCAATAGTCAAAATCTTATATTATTTATTCGTGGAAATGCTATGTCTGGGGCCCCAAGTATTAAAGGTACAAGTCAATTTCCGAACCCCCCGATTATAATAGGTATAACTATAAAAAAAATTATTACGAAAGCATGTGATGTCACAATTACATTATAAATCTGGTCGTTTCCTAAGAATGAGCCAGGTTGAGAAAGTTCAATTCGAATAATTAATCTAAGTATTATTCCCAGCATACCTGATCATAACCCAAAAATGAAATATAAAGTTCCGATATCCCTATGGTTTGTAGAATAAAGTCATTTATTCATGGTTGAGATGTCTGAATTAGGTAGTAAACTGTAAATTTACTTATGGATACTTTTTGTCCTCTTAACATTGGTCTTATAGTTTTATAACGTTAAATTGCAAATTTAAAAATGATTTAGGTCTAAGACCTATTTACATCTAATATTTTTAACTTTGAAGGTTAATAGTTTGTATTAACTTAAAGCCTTTAAGTTAATGGTTTTATTAATACAAACACTATTATTATAAATAAATTTATGGTTATAATATTTAATCTTAGTTTTGATGTCAATTTGTATCACTTTATGCAAACTGAATATACTATTATAGACAAATAAGTTAATCGAATATAAAAGAAGGTAATTAAAAGAGATGAAAATACTATGATAATCGCTAAGATTATTTCGTTCGAGTTAATTATTAGTTGGAGTACGAGTATTTTTCTTAAAAATCCTAATATTGGAGGCATTCCACCCAGTGACAATATATTAATTCAAAGTTGAATTTTAGAATTTATATTAAATTCATTAATAATGATTTGATTAATGAAGTTTACATTTAGTTTTGCTAAAGAGTATAAAATTATATATAGCATGAAAGAGTAAATTAAGAAGTATGAAAATCACACACTCAAAGATTTGGTTGCAGCTAATATAAATGCTATATTAAAAACTGAAGAATATGCCATTATTTTACGAATTGAAGTTTGATTTAAACCCAGAATTCCCCCTATTAAAAGATTAATTAATGAGAATATTTCTAAATTTGGGTTCACATATCTCAAAACAGTAATAGGAGGGATTTTCAACACTCTAAAAAGTAAAAATAAAGCTTCGTATCTTATACCCTCAACAATAGTTAAAACTCAGTTTTGGAACGGAAATATTCCTGTTTTGATAATCAAAGAAATTACTAGAATGCTTTTGTATACTTCATTTAATCTTATTATCATTATTATAACTCCCAGCATTATAATAGATGATCTGATTCTTTGTACAATAAAGTATTTTATTGAGGATTCATTTCTTAGAATTATTTTGGTTCTGATTAATGGAATAAATGATATTATTCTGATTTCTATTCCTGATCAAATCATTATTCAATTATTTGATCTTAAAGATACTATAACTCCCAGTATTATAGTATTTAAAAACAAAAATGATGTTGAATTAATTTTAATTAAAAAGAAGAATTTTTAATTCTATAATTAGGGTATGAACCTAATAGCTTTAATTAGCTTATCTTTTCTAATAAGAGTAAATATACTTAATTTATTCTATCAAAATAACCCTTTAATCAGGCATCTTATT